AATCTCCAGGAAAAATCTAAAAAATCGATCCATTTATAATCCTCTGCCAGTTGGATTAATGGATCGTCCAATTGGAAATGATAGCCAAATGCATAGGTTGTTAGAAGAAGTTCGATTATACATATACAAAGAGTATACCACCTAATTACCTTATTTCCTCTATGAGGAAGAAATAAAATTAGGGAACCCGCAAATATTGGCAAAACTATAATTATCGTTAACCAAGGAAAATAATTCGTGGTAAAAACAAGATATACTTGGACCAGAAAAATGGACCATAAAAACCCGTGCTCAAAATATTATATTGAGCACGGGTTTTTGTCGGTAAAGGTAAAAAAATAAGATGTAGTCGTATTTAAGTAGGGTTTTTTGGAACGTATCAATAAGCTAGACCCATACTTCGAGTTGTTTCATGCCACAAATAAACTCGAACACTCAAGAAATCCGTTGGACAGGCAGATTCACATCTTTTACAACCCACACAGTCCTCTGTTCTTGGAGCAGAAGCAATTTGTTTAGCTTTACACCCATCCCAAGGTATCATTTCTAATACATCTGTGGGGCAAGCTCGGACACATTGAGTACACCCTATACACGTATCATAAATCTTTACTGAATGTGACATTGGATCTATAATTTTTTTTTTTAATAATAAATTTTCGATCTAGTAAACTTATATGTAACTGACTCATATATTTAGATACCAGATGAATCAATGATTTAGATTTACCAGAATTTTTATAATCAATCTACTTCTGGATCAACTCATGGGAGAGAACCAAGATACTTTAATTTCTTATATTTTCGCAAACATGATCATACATTATGTATAATACACACTAAGTCAAATTTATGAATATTCTAATTTGTATAGTTAATACTACTTAATTCAACAAATTCGATTGATTGATACGAGTTGATTTTCTGTTACGATAAATTGACGAAACAATAGCTGGTCCAATGGCGGCTTCAGCGGCTGCAATGGCTATAACAAAAATGGAAAAAAGATTTCCTTTTAATTGGCGACTATCAAAAAAATCAGAAAATGTTACAAAATTTATATTAACCGCATTCAGTATAAGTTCAAGACACATAAGAGCTCTAACCATATTTCGGCTGGTAATCAATCCATAGATACCGATAGAAAATAAGTAGGCACTCAAAACAAGTACATGTTCGAGCATCATTGACCAACTCCTTATCAATTTCGATTCATTTCAATATAATATGAACAATAATAGAAAGGATTGAATTGACTAGAATATAAAAAGTACGGACTAAAGAAATATATTGGTAATAGATTGAATATAAAGTAAAAGAATTTCGATTTTAGACATAAAAAATTTGAAATTCTAATTGAAGGTAAATAAATGTGATAACACAGAATGAAGTTTAATTTAGATTGCTGTTACCAATTTTATAGATTTATTATTGGCGCGCCACGGTAATTGCACCTATCAAAGCGGCTAAAAGAATTATTGAGATGAATTCAAATGGAAGAAAAAAATCTGTTGATAAATGAATTCCAATTTGTTGACTATTACTTATCAAATCGTGCTCTATAATTTGGTTTGATCTTGTAGTCCAAATAATCCCGTACCATGATGTATCCGTAATAGTAGTTATTAGTAAACCAAAAATACTTGTACAAATCAGCAAAGTAAACCCATTCCCAACGGTCCAAAGATTAAACTCTTTGTAATATTCTGAATCATTCATGAACATCACAGCAAATATGATTAAAACATTTATAGCTCCCACGTAAATAAGGAGTTGTGCGGCGGCTACAAAATATGAATTTGATAGAATATATAATAAGGATATAGAAACAAGAACTAATCCCAGCGAAAAGGCAGAATAAATTGGGTTGGTAAGTAATACTACTCCTATACCTCCTAAGATAAGACCTAATCCCAGAAAGACTAAAAGAAAATCATGTATTGGTCCAGGCAAATCCATTTTATGTAAAATAAGAGATAAATAAATTGAAATGTTTTTTTTTTCATGACCTTATTGAGACCAGACCAGAAAAAATTATTGATGATTCGTAAGAAATTTCTAATTAAATTAAATCCTAAGGGGTGTGAATTAATGTGGGGTACAGTTATTGGACTAATTTTATGTTTTATCTGAATAGAGTAGGAGTAGTTCGAATCCGAAACTATACATTTCGAAATAATGTCAGATATATTAATTAATGAATTTTCAATCCTTTCAATCCAAATTGAGACGTACTTCTTACCAACCAATCAATAGTTGAGATTTGTAGTTATTCAGACCAAACAAAACGAAAAAACTCATTTCTTTAATGAACCTTAGTGATTCAAAATTTTTCTTTAATCAAGGATTTACTTATTTTTTATTTGAGGAGAATTCAGAATTGTTCGAATTGTATAATCGTCAATTACTGACATTGGTAAACGACCTAGAGCAATTTGATTATAATTCAATTCGTGACGATCATAAGTAGAAAGCTCATATTCTTCAGTCATTGATAAACAATTTGTTGGACAATACTCAACACAGTTACCACAAAATATACAGATTCCGAAATCAATACTATAATTAAGTAATTGTTTCTTGCGAATATCAGTTTCCAATTTCCAATCAACAACGGGCAGATCTATAGGACATACACGAACACATACTTCACAAGCAATACATTTATCAAATTCAAAATGGATTCGACCGCGGAAACGTTCCGTAGCGATTACCTTTTCATAAGGATATTGAATAGTTATAGGTAAACGATTTACGTGGGACAAGGTAATCATGAAACTTTGACCTATGTACCTTGCAGCTCGGACTGTTTGTTGACCATAATTCATGAACCCGGTTATCATAGGGAACATATCGTGAATATATATGAATAATTTTATGTTTGTTTATTTCTCTTGTTTCATCCAAGTTGAGAATGTAGGATATTTACAGTGAAAAGAGTTGGGAAGAAGTTGTTAATAATAGATTACCGAGAGAAATAGGTAAAAGAAACTTCCATCCAAGATTCAATAGCTGGTCCATTCTTAGCCTAGGTAAAGTCCATCTTGTTGTGATAGGAATGAACAAGAACAAATAAGTTTTAGCTAATGTAATAAACATACCAATTGTGGGTTCAAAAACACCATATGTTTTATTTATTTCAAAAAAATCAAAAACAAATATGTACGGAATAGAGATATTCCAACCACCTAAGTAAAGAATTGTTACAAATAATGAAGAAACTAGTAGGTTTAGATAGGAAGCAACGTAAAATAAACCAAATTTGATACCCGAGTATTCGGTTTGATACCCTGCTACTAATTCTTCTTCTGCTTCTGGTAAATCAAAGGGTAATCTTTCACATTCTGCTAGGGAAGAAATTAGAAAAATAATAAATCCTATAGGTTGACGCCACAAATTCCACCCCCAAAAACCATATTTTGATTGCGCCTCAACTATATCAACTGTACTTGAACTATTAGATAATCATAGTCGGCGATACCATCACTGTTACCGTCGCTATTCCAGAACCGTACATGAGATTTTCACCGCATACGGCTCCTTGAGGACCTTAAATAAATCTAAGGATCGGGTCAATTTTATCTTGATATATTTATAAGATGGATAAGGTCAAAATTTATCATTCGATCCCGAATTAGACCAATTTAATTCTGTCTGTTCTGCTTTAATAATTATATATAATTATATAATTATTAAAAATATAAAAATAAAGTACTTCTGAATTGATCTCATCCTTTATTTAATAATTTCAATAATCATTTCAATATTTTCTTTTTTGAGTAATAACTTAATTCTTCAATCAAATACTCCTTGTAACTTGTAAAAATATAAATAACTCGTCCTTTTCACTTACGAAAAAGAATTATATACATTAATTCATAAATTATTATACGAATTCTATCTATATAAATATGGATATAGAAAGGAAAGTATAAAAGTATACAGTAAAGAATAAAAAATATCTTTTTTTTTTTTCGTTTCTATTCTTCTTTCTCGTTCTGGAAAAAGGGGGGGACTTACAAAATCAAAAAAATAAATAAAGTAAAGGATTATTTCGTTTCCAATAGTGATTTATTTAATCGACGAATAGGAGCATACTCTGGATCGGAATCGTCGGGCGTACTGCCTGATCATTTCTACTAACGTAAAGCCCCAATTAATATTCTTTGTATATTATGCAGAAATATTCTTTTACATAATCTCCATTACTAATCCTTTGTGTATCTTGGTGTTTCTAACCATCCACTCGTTTTTGTTCAATCATCCGTTAAGGTAATACATGTATGAGAATACATACAAACGATAGTGAAACCTCAATATGGTTGATCTTTTGAACCCGCTTCAAGTCAGGATGACTAATCACCTAATCTTGGGGCAAACGCTTTCTTATACTTATGTTTATTTCCGCTCAACTCTTTAACTCTATATACATAGAAAATGAGACTCAATTTTTTTACTGCTTATTTATATATTATATAAGCTGTTTTCTTTCACTCATATAACTATCTGATTTAGTTCATCCAAATAATGAATAAAAGATGAAGATATTTACTCAATTCATTCCTCCCTTTTCCTAGAAAAGGAAGAAATAGAGAACAATTTATGTCTTAACGAATCGCACGTAGAGAGATTGATAACACACATAAAGTTAATGGTATTTCATAACTAATCGATTGAGCAGCAGCTCGTAGACCGCCTAAAAAAGAATATTTATTATTTGAACCGTATCCTGACATAAGAAGGCCAATGGGAGCAATACTTGAAATGGCAATCCATAAAAAAACACCGATATTGAGATCCACTAAAACAAGGTGAGAACCAAAAGGAACTACCGAATAGCTTACTAAAATGGATATGACCGCAATGGATGGTCCGATACTGAATAAGCGAGTTTCTCCTCTAGATGGAAAAAGATTTTCTTTGAAAAGTAGCTTTGCCCCATCTGCTAAAGCTTGAAGAACTCCTAAAGGTCCGGCGTATTCAGGTCCAATACGTTGTTGTATCCCTGCGGATATTTCTCTTTCTAACCATACAATTACTAGTACACCTATTGTGATTCCCAATACAGGAGTAAAAATAGGAATAAGGGCCCATATAATTCCATAGGTCTCTTTTAAAAATTCGAATCTAGAAAAAGAATTAATATCTTGTACTTCTGGTGTATGAATTATCATTTTAACGATCAACTTCTCCCATAATGATATCTATGCTACCTAGTATTGTCATAATATCGGCCAATTTCATTCTTTTAACTAACTGAGGAAGAATTTGCAAATTGATAAAACCCGGCGGGCGAATTTTCCATCTCCAAGGAAAACCACTCTGATCCCCTATCAAAAAAATTCCCAATTCTCCTTTTGGAGCTTCAACTCTCACATAGAGTTCTTGTTTCGGCAATTCAAATGTAGGAGAAGGTTTTTTACTAATAAATCGATAGTCAAAATCATTCCATTCTGGATTCCTTTCTCTATCAAAATATCGGATTTCTAAATTCTCATATGGACCCCCTGGAATTCCTTCTAGAGCCTGTTGAATAATTTTTATGGATTCTGTCATTTCACCAATTCGGACTAGATAACGAGCTAATGAATCTCCTTCTTTTTGCCACTGTACTTCCCAATCAAATTCGTCGTAACATTCATAATGATCAACTTTACGAAGATCCCATTGTATTCCAGAAGCTCGCAGCATTGGTCCTGATAAACCCCAATTTATTACTTCCTCTCTACCAATAACGCCTACTCCCTCAACTCGTTCTAAAAAAATAGGATTTCGGGTAATAAGTTTTTGATATTCAGTAACTCCTATTAAAAAATAATCGCAAAAATCTAAACATTTATCTATCCAGCCGTGAGGTAAATCAGCCGCTACTCCTCCGATCCGAAAAAAATTATGCATCATTCTCATACCGGTGGCAGCTTCAAATAGATCATATACTAATTCTCTTTCTCGGAAAATATAGAAGAAAGGAGTCTGCGCCCCAATATCTGCCAGAAAAGGACCAAGCCATAACAGATGAGAAGCTATACGGCTCAACTCCAACATAATTGCTCTGATATAGCTGGCTCTTTTAGGCACTTGGATATTTCCCAACAACTCCGGTCCATTTATGGTTATTGCTTCTGTGAACATAGTAGCTAAATAATCCCAACGCGTTACATAAGGCAGATATTGTATAATTGTTCGGTTTTCCGCAATTTTTTCCATTCCTCGGTGTAAATAGCCTAATATTGGTTCACAGTCAATAACATCTTCACCATCGAGAGTAACGATGAGTCGAAGAACACCATGCATTGATGGGTGGTGTGGACCCATATTTACTATCATGAGGTCTTTTCTTGGAGCTGGTATATTCATAGGTTTTTCTTTTTCCTCGATTGATTCTTTCATGAATTACTGAAAAGCGAAAATAAGTTCATTAAAATAAAAAAAATCAAGATCTAATAAATCAAATAATAATTTAATAATTCAAAACGCTTCTTCAAATTAAAATTAACGCGTTTTTGATTCCCGAATATCTAACTGATTAATTAATTCTTTATAACGTATTCTATTGTTCTTTGACAAATAAGACAGCATCCTTTGGCGTTTTCCCAAAATTTTACGGAGGCCTCTCTGAGATAAATAGTCTTTTCTGTGCAATTCCAAATGTGAAGAAAGTTTTCGTATCCTATTAGTAAGGCTTAGTATTTGAAATGCAACAGACCCCCTGTTTTTTTCTTTTTCTTCGTGTGAAATAACCGAGATGAATGACTTTTTTATCATAAAATGAAATCTTCCCCCCCACCGGTCCTTATTGCTTTGCTAGATATTTTTATTGATCAATAATAATAATGCTATTCATTTTTTTTTTTAATTTGGCATACACAATACAATAACAATAATCTTAATTTTGTGAATAATTTCCAATTTTAAAATTGGATTCGAATCGGTAAACAAAAAGATAGTTGTCTGTACTCACAAAAGATAAAAAATTACATCTAAAATTTAAAAATAAACTAAGAAGATTTTTGCATTATTTCTAGATATTGATATGTCATTAAATTAGTATCGTGTATCATAATGGAATCGAAAACAATATAGGCGTGCATCTCTTTGTCTTCATATATGCAATATAGTACGGGAAATAAAATCAATCCGTATTTAACTTTTTTTCAGTACACCCTTAAGTTCATTTTTAAATTGCGGATACATATGGATCCTTACCATACTGAAACGACTGCCATTATTGGTATCAAACCAATAGCGATTCATACAAGCGAAATCTTCTAATCGATAATTAGGCCAAAGAAAGAACTTTAATCTAATTAGATTATTTTGATTTTGATTTATTTTGCTTTTATTCAAAACCGGACTCTTTACCTTATTTTCATTACAAAAAAATGCATTGCTAGGTATACCATTTCTATTTCTAGAATTGAAACAAATTAGAATTCTCAATTCTCTACGATGTCTAGGGGATAAAATAGTTTCAGGAACAAACAAATCATAATGATTTTTGTCTCGATTTTCAGTCATCTTTTGATGTTTTGGAATGAATTCATCAAAATTCTTCGTATCAACATGGCCCTTTTCTCGGTACCTTTGATTAATTATGTGCTTACTTTTATGAGCCAACGAAATACCTATAGTTTGATACATAATAAATTGTCCTTCATTTTTTCTAGACAGACGAACTGGTTCAATAAGTAATATTCCCTTTTTAATCAATTCTGTAAGAATGAAATTTTTCTGAATCATTAGAAGATCCAGATTTATTTCTCCCCTTTGAATAGAAGCTATAGTAATTTCTCTTAGGTTTATCGGTCTAAGCAGAGAACAATATACTTTGATGTTATCGATCATTTTTTTATTTAAAGAATCGTCCCATCTCAATTGAAAAAGCAAATATCTTTTTAGTAAGAAATCAAACTCCGCTTCCATGTTGGTCCTGGATTGTTTTTTATTTTTTTTCATCTTTGATACTGCATAATTTTCTTCAATATCTTTTTCTTGGTTTGAGAGAGTTGATTCAAAATCTGTTTTGATTCCGCATTCTTTTTCTACTTGATTTTGTTTTTCTAATTCAAGAATTTTTTTTTCATTTGAAAATATTGATATAAAAATATCTCTTTTTTTCTTTCCAGTCGTTTTTTTATTTTCATTTCCACTGGCATTTTCATTTACATTAAGATTGAAAAGGAGAAATTTGATTGGTATGCACCATGGTTTAATCTTATACGAAGTATAAAGTATCAAAAATTCTGGGAAAAACCAAAGTTCGAGATTCGATATGGGACAACTTAGTATTTCTTCATTCATTCTCATCCAATCAAAAAGTTTTTTTTTTGATGGATTTATTTCTTGATTTTGATGAATCATGGTATAAAAAAGATCTTTCTTGTCTATTTTATCAATTATTTGATAATTATTAGCCCTAGGTTTAGTATATTTATTACTGTTGACGTCAGTATCCATATTGATCCAGGCCCTAATATCCTTTTTCTTTCTAAGACAAAAATTGAGAATTATCCAATCGAAATTTTTTCTATCCGGATTGTTCTTTATATCTATAATATTATCTTTTACTAGATAATTATTGATAGGGATACCTACCAGCATATTAAATATTTTTCGTTTATGTTCGGTAGAATTATAAAAAATCTCTTGGTTATTATTTACTTGTAATGGTAATCCATAAATAGATGAGTTTTTCTTATCTTCATAATTAATAAAATTATATGATAAAAGATCATATCTATATTTTTTTTTAACATTTTTTTTTTCGGAGTTAATTAATGGCTTTTTTTCATATGAATCATATTTGTTTAAATGGTTATTTTGAGCTATAGAGTGTTGATTTACTATATTTCTACCTTTTTGTGGTACTAATCTAGACTGAGATAAATTATTTTGATAATAACCCCTTAACCAATTTTTCCATTGATTTTTTTCATAATTGGGGATGTTCTTATGTCTTAATTCGGAATGAAATATTTTTTGTGTTCCAAGAAAATAATCCTTTATTTCATTCTTAAGAAAAAGAAAAGCTCCATTATATTGAAAGACAGATCTTAATCTTAAATTATATAAATTAAAAAAATTAAAACCCCGGCTTTGTGATAATTTGTAAAAGACATATGCTTGTGACAAATAAGATAAATTACAAAAAGTTTCCAAGTTCTTATTATTAATATTAGAAAGTGACTCTTTTATAGTCGAAATAAACTGCGTTATCTTTTGATTTGTTTTATCAATTTTTTCTTGATTTCTTTCATTATTGTAAATATAGTTATTATAGGAACTGGTTTTATTAACAATTTTTTTTAATGATTCAAAAAAATAAAAAAAAAGTTGTGCATTTATTCTAGGAATATTACTGATAAATAAAAAGATATTTCTATATATTCTTTCAATGAAAAATTTTATAAAATAATTTGATTTACGGATTAGTCGAATATTTCTTCTTTTTAATAGCTGCAAAATATTTTTTGGTGATTCCAATCTTTTATCATTATAACTCATTTTGTTAGAACTAATATTTATATGTGGGCTTATAAATCCTTTTTTGTTGTCTTTTGAAATTTTTTTTATTTGATTTATGGTTGTGTTTGTTCTATTAGTTAGATCTTGTATTTTTTTTTTTGTTACTGAAAAAGTTGTCCAATTTGTAGATTGAATGTTAATGGAAGGTTCATGAATTAGCTCGTTATCAATTATCAAATTTTTTTCTTTTTTGCTTTCACTCAATTCATATAGTTCTATTTCTCTTAATCCAACTAATAGAATTGGGTTCATTTTTGAAAGTTCTTTTATTATTTTTTTTAGAAATACAATATTTTTAATAACCCATTTTTTTTTTTCTTTTGAGACATTTAGAAATAATTTTGTTCTTTCTTTGAAAATTATTAGAATTCTAAAACATTTCTTTTTTAATTTTATAAGTCTTTTTTTGAGTTCTTTAAAAATAGGTTCAAAAAATGAAAGTTGTTTTCTGGGCGAACCAAAAGGAAGTTCAGTT